TTAAAAATAAATAGATTCTATCAGATTATTAACACTCATATGTATTGAATCTAAAAAAAAGCCTGGGTAAATACCCGTAATTAAAGTTCCTAATATCAAAGGAGCAAAAGTTATTATTTCACGTGGGCTTAAATCTAAAAAGTTTTTAGTGTATTGTATTTTTATATTACCATAAGCAATTCTATTAAATAACCAAAGAGAATACACACCCCCAATAACCACCCCTGTTGCTCCTAAAAAGGTGACAGTTGAATTGACTTTAAAGGAACCAATTAAAATCAAGAATTCCCCTACAAAACTACTAGTACCTGGAAAACTTATATTAGCTAAAGTAAAAAATAAAAAGATTAATATATATATAGGCATTACTGAAGCTAACCCTCCATAATATTGCACAATTCTTGTTCTATAACGCTCATAAACAACACCTATTACTAAAAAAAGACCACTAGCAACAAATCCATGACTTAAACTTTGAAAAATTGCACCTTCTAAACCAATCGTATTAAAACTAAAAATACCTAAAATAACCAAATTCATATGAGCAACCGAAGTATAAGCTATAATTCGCTTAAAATCAGTTTGACGAATTGCAGTAAATGAAGTGTATATAATACCAATAATAGCAATAGTATATACTATCGGAGCATAAAAAAAACATGCTTTAGGCAATATAGGAAGAGTAAAACGAATAAATCCATAAGTCCCTAACTTTAAAAGAACCCCAGCAAGAATAACAGAACCTGCAGTAGGAGCTTCAACATGAGCTTCTGGTAACCATAAATGAACAGGTATCATAGGCACTTTACTTGCAAAAGCTAAAAAAAAGGTTATCCACATAATTTTTTGTTCAAATTTTAAAAAAGTGTACGTAATTAAAATTTCATAATTTGTTGTACCAACTTCTCGCCATATATAAAGGATAGATATTAACATTAACACTGAACCTAATAATGTGTATAAAAAAAAATAATAAGATGCTAAGACTTTTCTTTCTCTAGAACCCCACACACCAATAATTAAAAACATTGGTATTAAGGTACTCTCAAATAATACATAAAAAACCAATAAGTCTAACGCACAGAAAGAAGCAATTAATAAAAAATCTAAAAACAAAAAAGCAATAAGAAATTCTTTTAAATTAAAACCGATACTATTCCAACTAGCAAGTAAGCATAATGGTATTAAAAAAGTTGTTAATAATATAAAAAATAAAGATATGCCGTCTACTCCTAACGAGACATTTAAATTCATTAAAGGTAACCAATTAAAATTTAAAACAAATTGAAAGGAACCACTTGATTTTTGAAAAAATCCCCATAAAATTAAAGAACTTGTAAAAGCGAAACAAGACGAATTTAAAGCGATAAGTTTCAACAGTTTTTCTTCTCGAGATGGAGTAAATAATAACAAAATAATCCCAATAACCGGGAATATTAAAGTAAAAATTATAATATTTTTTAAACTTAACATAATAAATTAAATTACATTATATAGGGCTCGAACCTATGACCATCAGTTTAGAAAACTGTTGCTCTATCCAACTGAGCTAAAAATGCATTAATGAAAAAGGGACTTGAACCCCTGGCATTTGGATTATGATCCCAAAGTTCTAACCAACTGAACTATTTCATTTGTAACAAACAATAAAAATATTTTTTCTATGGAAATTTAAATTACTTTCTAAATATTAAAAAGATCACTACTCTACTTGGACTTGAAATGTAAAACAGCACTTCATACAAAACTAATAAATCTAACGCATAGGAAGAAACAATTAATAAAAAATATAAAAACAAATAAGCAATAAGAAATTCTTTTAAATTAAAATCGATAATATTACAACTAGCAAGTAAACATAATGGTATTAAAAAAGTTGTTAATAATACGAAAAATAAAGATGTGCTGTCTACTCCTCCTAATGAAACATATAAATTAATTAAAGGTAGCCATTTAAAATTTAAAATAAATTGAAAGGAACCGCTTAATTTTTGAAAAGATTCCCATAAAATTAAAGAGTTTATAAAAGCGAAACAAGACGAAGTTAAAGCGATACGTTTCAACAGTTTTTCTTTTTTAGATGAAGTAAATAATAACAAAATAATCCCGCAAATCGGGAATATTAAAGTAAAAATTATAATATTTTTTAAACTTAACATAATAAATAAAATTACATTATATAAGGCTTGACTATGACCATCATTTTATAAAATTGTTGTTCTATCCAACTGAGCTAAAAATGCATTAATGAAAAAGGAACTTGAACACCTGACATTTGGATTATAATCTCAAAGTTCTAACCAACTGAACTATTTCATTTGTAACAAATAATAAAAATATTTTTTCTCTAAAAATTCAAATTACTTTCTAAATACTAAAAAGAGCGTTATTTTATCTGAACTTGAAAAGTATAACAGCACTTTATAAAATAGAAATGAAATTAAACAGACCAAAAAGATACATAATTCTGAGAAGGTAAACAACTTATCTCAAAAAGTGATGGGATAATTTTATAACCGTAAATATAAATAATTGAAGGATTTATAAATAACAATATTAAAGAAAAAACTAAGCCACTTAAAATTAACGTTACAGTTGAATTTATCGGGTAATAAAGTTTACCAACTAATAAATTTTCAAAATAGATTACTTTTATAATTCGGATATAATAAAAAGTAGCTACTACACTAAATACAGCGCTAACTACAGCAAATACTGTAAATGTTACTTTTACAATACTTAAAAAAACTCCCATTTTGGCTAAAAAACCAATCATTGGAGGTATACCAGAAATAGAAAACATAGTTAAAGCTAAAGCAAAAGCTAGTGCAGGATTAGATTTTCTTAATAATGCAATATCACAAAGTTCTTTGTTATATTTATTTGAATTCTTTTTTGTTTTTAATCTAATAAAAAGAAAGATTGACCAAGTACATAATCCTGAAATCATATAAATAACTAAGTGAAAAAATAACATTTGAATACCTAAAGTATTACTAGTACCTAATGCGAATAAACCGTAACCCATGTTTGTTATTGAACTATATGCAAGTAATGTTTTTATTCGACGTTGCTTTATACCACCAAAAGAACCAACAAAAACACTAAATAAACCTACCCAAAAGCAATAAAATTGTGTGTTATCAAATGTGCTGTGAAGACTTATATAGCATAATCTAATTAATAAAACAAAAATACTTAATTTTGATATAGCAGCAAAAAAAAAACTAGAACTAGTTGGTGACCCTTCGTAAACATCCAAAGACCATAAATGAAAGGGAGCGCAAGCTAATTTTATAAACAAACTAAACATTATCAAAGACAATCCTAATTCAATAAAACTATAATCAAAAGGATTTAAAAAAGGGTCATTAGGGCCAAATATTATCGGGCCAAAACCAAAAACATGAATAAACATCCAAGTTAATATCCAGGGTGTATAACGATTAGGATTAAACTCATCTGCCCAAGCGTAAAAAAAAATATCAGATTCATACAAAACTATATAATCTTCGAAGTGAATTGAACCTGAAAATACATATAAAAACGAACTACCTAATAGAAAAAAAGCAGAAGATACTGCACCAGTTATAAAATACTTTAAACCACTTTCTATCGAATAACTAGACGTTTTTTTATATGACGCTAATATATATAAAGCTAAACTTGATAACTCAATTGATAAATAAGCTGTTAGTAAATCATTACAGCTACACATAATCATTATCCCTAAAATAGCAAACAAAATAATTAATAAATACTCAAAAGAAGTTAATTTTTGCTCTTTTAATGAATTAGATATAAGCAGAAAATAAAGAGCAGAAAAAAAGCATATTATTAATTTTGTGATGTATGACAACGAATCATTCATAAATGAATTATTTAAAGATGCAAATTCTAATAAAATTAAGTCATCATTTATAATTAAATAACAAGTCATAAACATTATTAAAGCCATACACTCACTTAACGCTTTTTGAATTATAAGACCGTAAACACTATAAGTGATTAAAACAATTACAATTAATACATACAATATACTTATACCAACAAAGTATTCTGGGAAAACAGTAAAATTTTCTAAAAGAATTATGCTTGACAGCCCCATCGTTATATTTTTTTTCATCATTATTTAATATTTTAAAAAATTTTAGACTTTCTAGCTAGTTGCCGAAACGACACCTGTTGCTTAGTTTCTTTTTGGAATGAATTTGTTAAATGCACAACTCCTATTAATATTAATAAAAGTATAAAGCCTGCCATTAAAAATTGTAAAACAAAATATGAATATAAAACTTGACCGTAAACATTAATATCAGACGTAGAATCTATTAAATCATACCAGTTTTGGTAATTATTTAAGTAAAAGCTACTAGATAAATCACTAGTATCAGTGAAATAAATATCAATCAATTTAAATAGAGGTATCAATAAACATATTCCAAAAATAATACCTATAGGAAAATACTTGGTAGAATTTCTTGTTATATTTACTAATTTCGACTCTAACATCATTATAGAGAATAAAAATAGAATGGCTATAGCACCAACGTAAACTATAATAAATAAAAGTGCTAAAAACTCACATTCAAGTAAAAAAAGTAAAAAAGAGGAGGCCACAAAACTAGTAACCAAAAAAAGTAATGAAAAAACTGGATGGTTACAAACTACAACCATAATTGAACTAAAAACTACTACAAATGAAAAAAAGTAAAATAATAAATTCGAGATTAACATATATATTTAACAAAAAATAATTTTTATGTTATTTTTGTTTAAAAACAATTAAAAAAGAATAAAGCGATTCCCGAGATTCATCAGTATTTAATAAACTTTTTTAATAAACTCTTGAGATCAGACGATTTCAGGTTTTAAATTTTAATGAACAAAGGATTCGAACCTTTTAAAATAAATAATTTAATAACCTTTTTCATTTTTTCCAGCTACACGTTCCCGTACAGCTACCTTGTTACGACTTCATCCAAATTACCAATTTTTCAATAAACTTAACAGAGTCAAATCTTCAAAAAAAACTGATTTTCTGCATGTGACGGGCGGTGTGTACAAGGCTAATTGACATATTCACCGCAACGTTCTGATTTGCGATTACTAGTGATTCCAACTTCATGCAAACGAGTTTCAGCTTACAATCCGAACTGGGAAAATCTTTAGAGATTAACTAAAATTTGAATTTTTGTTACTTATTGTAATTTTCATTGTAGCACATGTGTAGCCCAATTTATCAGGGTCACATTGACTTGACTTCGTTCTCACCTTCCTTCAACTTATCATTGACCGTATCATTTAAAGCTTTTTAAAACAAGTTATTATATTTTAAAATAGTTAAAACGAAAATTAAAGATAAGAGTTTCGCCCGTTAAGGGAATCAACCAAACATCTCACGACACGAGCTGACGACAGCCGTGCAACACCTGTAAAGATTTTTTAATTAAAATCTGTTAATCCAAACGTTAAAAAATAAACTTTATGTCAAAAATTGGTAAGGTTTTGCGCGGAGTATCGCATTAAACCACATGCTCCACCACTAGTATTAGCCCCCGTCAATTCCTTTGAGTTCCAATCTTGCGATCATACTTCTCAGGCGGAGTGCTTATAGCGTTAGCTTAAAAATCTAAATAATGCTTTTTATAGCTTACATTAAATTACAGCACTCAGTATTTACGGTGTGGACTACCAGGGTATCTAATCCTGTTTGCTCCCCACACTTTCGTCCCTTAACGTCAGTTTTTACCAAAGAGTCGCCTTCGCTAATGGTATTCCTTTATATATGTTTAGATTTTACCCTTTCATATAAAATTCTACTCTTCTGTATAAAACTCAAGTAAAGCAGTATTAAAAGCTGATTTAAAGTTAGGCTTTAAAATTTAACAGATAACTTACTTTACAGTCTACGGACACTTTACGCCCAGTCATGGCGAATAACGCTTGCCCCTCCCGTATTACCGCGGCTGCTGGCACGAGTATTAGCCGGGACTAAAACATTCTTTAAGTAATGTCATTATCATTCTTAACGAAAGAAATTTACAACTAAAAAGCCGTCTTCATTCATATAGTATTGCTGGATCAAACTTTCGTTCATTGTCCAATATTCCTCACTGCTGGCCGAAAAATTCAGCCTGGACCTTATTTCAGTTCCAGTGTGGTTGATCATCCTCTAAGATCAACTAAAGATCGAAGGCTTGGTAAGCTGTTAAATTTACCAACTACCTAATCTTACACAGACCCATCTTTTAGCGGAAAAATATATTTTATCATATTAATTCCTTTATAAATATACAGAATTTATGTTAGTGAAATCACTAAAATGTTGTTCTATACTAAAAGGTAGCATTCTGCATACTACTCACCCGTACGCCACGATAAAATAGTTTAAAAACTATATTACCGTTAGACTTGCATGTGTTAAGCATACTATTAGCGTTCATTCTGAGCCAGGATAAAACTCATAAGTGTAATAACTTAAATTATTAAATAAAATTAAGTTAACTTTAAATTAAAATCTAATTTTGCAAAAACGTTACCGTTAGTTTAACGCAAAAAAGTTAAAAAGTTGATTAATAATTATTTTAGTACTTATCAGCTAAAAATTTTACAATTCTTACACTTTAAGCCTATCTATGTAATAATCTTTTACATATTTTTAAAAACTAGTTTTGAGGTTAATTTCTCGCTTAGATGCTTTCAGCGATTATTTATTACGAATTTAGCTACACGACGGTGCTATTGGTCTAACAATCGTTTCACCAGAGATTCGCTTTTCCCAGTCCTCTCGTACTAGGGTCTAGTCCTCTCAATTTTCAACACCCACGGTAGATAGGGACCAAACTGTCTCACGACGTTCTAAACTCAGATCATGTACCGCTTTTCTTGGCGAACAGCCAAACCCTTGGAACCACTTACAGCTCCAGGATGCGATAATCCAACATCGAGGTGCCAAACCATTCCGTCGATAGGGTCTCTAGAGAATGATTAGCCTGTTATCCCCGGCGTACCTTTTATTCGTTGAGCGATGATCATTTCCACACAGAATCATCGGATCACTATAACCGACTTTCGTCCCTGCTTGATTTGTCAATCTTACAGTCAAGCAAACATATACTATTACGCGTACAAATTGTTAAATTCAATTTAAATTTACCTTTATGCGCCTCCGTTACTCTTTAGGAGGCGACCGCCCCAGTCAAACTACCCATTATACACTGTGTTTTACAATTAGAAATAAAAAATGCTAAGAGTGGTATTTCACTTTTGTTTAAAATGATTTGCTTACGCAAAGATTTTGTAATATAAACTGTTAGACAGTTTACTTAAACTCCCACTTATTCTATACATAACAAATTTTACCTCAATGCATAATTATAGTAAAGGTGCACGGGGTCTTTCCGTCTAGCCGCAGGTATTCCGCATCTTCACGGAAATTTCAATTTCACTGAGCTTATGCTGGAGACAGTGGGACAGTCGTTACGCCATTCATGCAGGACACCAATTAAATGCCAAGGAATTTCGCTACCTTAGGACCGTCAGAATTACAGCCGCCGTTTACTGGGAGTTAGAAAAAAAGCAAAATACTTTCTTTTTTAATCTTACAGCACTGGGCAGGCGTCAGTCTCAATACATCTTTTTACAAATTAGCAGAGACCTGTGCTTTTATTAAGCAGTCGCTGTCCCCGATTTTGTGTCAGCTTTAAAAGGTTGCCCTAATAAAGTTACTTCTTATCCAATGTTACGAAGTCATTTTGCCGAGTTCCTTCAACATAATTAACTCAAGCGCCTTAATTTGCTCAATTTGTCTACCTGTGTCGGTTTAAGGTACGGTTTTAACAACTAGAAGCTATTTCTTGAAATTAGTATACAACTTATATTTTAACCATACAATATAAATTACATTCCTAATTTGTCACTTATAATTAATAATTATATTTTACTCATCGAGGATAAACTTTCGTTATGCTCTTAGAGACCGATTAACTATACCAAAACGGATTAGCCTTGTTTTGGAAACCTAAGACTTAAGGCGACAATGTTTTTCACACTGTTTATCGCTACTCATATCAACATTCTCACTTCTGATATCTCCAACTTATGTTACCATAAATCTTCGTTGACTTACAGAACGTTCTGCTACCATTTACTGTTATAAACAATAAATTTACGGCTTCGGTAAATAATTTAAGTCCCTTTACATTTTCAACGCAAATAAACTAGACCAGGAAGCTATTACGCTATTTTTAAAGGATTGCTGCTTCTAAGCAAACCTACTGGTTGTCAACATCTATTAACATTTTCTTCACTTAATTATTTTTAAGGACCTTAACCATTAATCTGGGCTGTTTCCCTCTTGACTATGAATCTTAGCACTCATAGTCTGTCTAACTAAAATCTTTTATTTTTTATTCGAAGTTTCACTAAACTCAGTAAGATTTTCATCCCCATTGCTTAACAAGAGCTCTACCTAAAAATAAAGTTATTTAGTCGCTCTACTTAAATAGATTTCGCAGAAAACCAGCTATCTCTAAGTTTGATTAGCCTTTCACTCCTAACCACAAATCATCCCAGTATTTTTCTACATACACGGGTTCGGTCCTCCAATAAGCGTTACCGCTTTAAATTCAACCTGTTCATGGTTAGATCACTTAGTTTCGGGTTTTATTTTAGAGACTTAAAACGCATTTTAATACTCAATTTCTTTACGCCTACCTGTTAAAGCAGTTAAGCTCGCCACTAAAATAAACTTGTTGATCCATTATACAAAAGGTACGTTATCACCTTAAACGAGGCTCTAACTGATTGTCAGCATTAAATTTCATTATCTTTTCAATTTTCGCAAATTCTATTTCACCTTTCCTTCACAGTACTAGTTCACTATCAATCATTAAAATTTTTAGGCTTTGAGGGTGGTCCCCCAATATTCAAACAGTACACGACTTGTACCATTTTACTAATTTAAAATTTTTTTTCTTTGCCTTACAGGGCTTAACCTTCTTTGGCTTATAGATAATTAGACTAAAAAAAAATTTTTGGCCCCTACCGGTTTCGCTCGCCACTACTAACGGCATCTCAGTTGATTTTTTTGCTTAGTTACTTAGATGGTTCAGTTCACTAAGTTTTTATATTTTAATTATATTAAAATACACTTTTATCTAACAAAGTATAGTTTTCTACATATGGATAGTTTTAGATCACAGCAAAAATTTTACTCACCATAACATTTCGTCAGTAAACGTCCATATAAATTTTAATGTTTAGGAATCCATTTAATGCTTTAAGAACTTTTTAACTTATTTTTTAAGGCGAATAACAGGATTTGAACCTGTGACTTTTAGAACCACAACCTAACACTCTAACCAGCTGAGTTATATCCGCCGAGATATAAAAATTAATCATTATTATTTTCAATATGCTCTGGGTAATTAAAAAGAAAAATATACAAAACAACCATTAACATTAATAAACGATAATCAACAAAAAAACCTACAAAATTATATATTTGTCGAATGCCTAATAACGATGTTATACCGATTAATATAACAAGGTTGTAATGGTAAATGTAACCTGATTGAAGCTTATGAAGTGCTGCACCTGCACCTAAAACTATTGAAGATAGTCCTGTAGGCCCTAAAACTTCAAAAATACCTCTATCAATAAACTTATAACTAATAGAAAAACTAAATTTAAAGAAAAATTGACTAAACAGCTCATTATAAATTTTATCAAAAAACCATTTACGATTTAAAAAGTTATAAACTTTTTTTCCTAATAAAGAAGTCTTAATTTTAAAAAGTAAATTATTATAAAATACATATAGCAGCAAAGCTAGAAAAAAACCAAGCAAACTTAAATTCACAGGTAATGTTTTATAAAATGTGTTTATAAATTCTGCATCAAAAATATTAAAATTATTTAAATTTACAAATACTGCAGTTCCAAAAAAACTGCTTCCAACTCCTACCATCATATCTTTAGTTAAATAACCTATAAAAATACTTGGTATTGCTAAACATCCTAATGCAACACAAATATATGTTCCAGAATCATGAGCATAACAAATTACCTTTCGATGTCCCATTGGTTTAGACAAAAATGTTAAGTAAGTTAATCTCATAGAATAAAAAGCAGTACAAAAAGCACCTAATGAACCTAAAATATAACTTAAATATCCTAAAGAGCTATATTTTCCATAGGCAACCTCTAGAATTAAATCTTTAGAGTAGAAACCTGTTAAAAACGGAAAACCAATTAAAGCTAATGACCCAATAACCACCATAGAATAAGTAAAAGGTGCTAAATTTTTTAAACCACCCATTTTACGCATATCTTGCTCATCATTAACAGAATGAATAACAGAACCAGCGCTTAAAAATAATAATGCTTTAAAGAATGCGTGGTTAGACAAGTGAAAAAAACCCACAGTATAATTAGATAAACCACAAGCAAAAACCATATAACCTAACTGACTACATGTTGAGTATGCTATGACTCTTTTCATATCATTTTGGACTAAACCCGTAGTTGCAGCAAAAAATGCTGTCAAAGCTCCAAAAACAGTAATTATTTCTAAAATATTTGGTATAAATTCGTAAATAAAAGAACTTCGAGCAAGTAAAAATACTCCAGCTGTAACCATTGTTGCAGCATGAATTAATGCTGATACTGGAGTAGGACCTTCCATAGCATCAGGTAACCAAGTATGTAAACCTAACTGAGCAGACTTCCCTACAGCACCTAAAAACAGAAAAATCCCAACAACAGACAATAAATTAACTTTAACATTTATAAAATTAATAGTTGTTTCTTGAAATAAAGGAGTTAATACAGCAACACTTGCATAATCAACAGCTTTATAATTCATAAAAATTAAAAGCATACCAATTAATAAACAAAAATCCCCTATTCGATTCATAACCATAGCTTTTATTGCAGCTTTATTAGCTTGAATTCGTGTAAACCAAAAATTTATTAATAAATAAGAAGCCAAACCAACACCTTCCCATCCTACAAACATTTGAACAAAATTGTCAGCTGTAACTAAAATTAACATAAAAAATGTAAATAAAGACAAGTAAGACATAAATCTTGGCAAATGAGGGTCATGAGACATATACTCTATTGAATATAAATGAACTAAAGAAGAAATAAATGTAATTATAACACACATAGAAATAGTCAAAGTGTCAAACATAAAACCCCAATCAACATTTAATGTTTCTGAGCTAATCCAAGTAAACAATTTTATATAAACAGGTGAACCTAACAAAGCTACTTCGTAAAACCCAAAAATAGAAAGTAAAAAAGAAAAAATTAAACAAGAAGTTGTAACTACTGCCGCACCACTAGACCCTAAATACCTGCCGAATAATCCAGCTAAGCAAGAACCAATAATAGATAAAAAAATTATTAATAAATACATTAAATATAATTTGGAAAAGATGGGATTTGAACCCATGATATAATTTTTAACTATATAAAGATTTAGCAGATCTTCGCTTTAAACCACTCAGCCACTTATCCAATAATTTTTAAAAAACTCATTATATTCCTAATGGGATTTGAACCCATATTTTTGCCGTGAAAAGGCAAAGTCCTAACCCTTAGACGATAGGGACTTACCTGTATATTATAATATAATAATTAAATATTTTTTAAGACTCCGACTTATGATGAACTAAAGCGTATTCAATTTTTCCTACAACAGGTATAACAACTAAAAAGAAAAAAAAATAATAAGCAGTAGCTATTTGACCTGCAAATATAAAAGTTTTTCTCATTGGTTTTTGTCCTAACCAAGCTAATATTACAAAATCTGAAACAAATAACCAAAAAAAAATTTTAAATAAAGGTCGATAAGTTGTATTTCTTATTTCAGATGTATTTATAAATGGAATTAAAAATAAAACCATTAATGAACCAAACATAGCTAAAATACCCGCGCCTTTGGTTGGTATAGATCGTAAAATAGCATAATAAGGCAAAAAATACCACTCAGGTACGACATGAGCTGGAGTTTTCATTGGATCCGCAGGTATGCAATTGTCAGGATGATTAAGAACATTAGGAAAATAAAAAACAAAAATTCCAAATACAAGAAGGTAAACAGTAAAAGCAAATAAATCTTTAGAAACCATGTAAGGATAAAAAGGAACATCATCTACACCTGTATCTGATGCTATTGGACTGCTGGAACCCACTTTATGAAGTAAAGCTAAATGAATTAAACTCATTCCAGCTATAACAAATGGTAATACAAAATGAATAGAATAGATTCTATTTAGTGTAGGATTAGCAACAGTGTATCCACCCCAAAGCCATTGAACTAAAGCTTGACCTGCAAAAGGAATTGCTGTAACCATACTAGTTATTACAGTAGCACCCCAAAGACTCATTTGACCCCAAGGTAAAACATAACCAGTAAAAGCTGTTCCCATCATTAAAAGTAACAGTATTACACCTGAACACCATAATATTTGTCTAGGTTCCATATAAGAACCGTAGTATAAACCACGAAGAGTATGAGCATAAACAACAATAAAAAACATAGAGGCACCATTTGCGTGAATATAACGAATTAACCAACCATTTGGGACATCTCGCATAATATACTCCACACTACTAAAAGCTAAATTTATATTAGGTGTATAATGCATTGATAAAAAAATACCAGATATCATTTGTATAACTAATGTAATACCTGCTAAAGAACCAAAACTCCAAGCATAAGAAAGAGAAATAGGAGAAGGGTAAAATACTATGTGATTAGAAAGTAAAGATACTAGATAATTTTTAGTTAAATATCTAGGTAAATTGACAGGTAAAAAAGATTTTATTTTACTCACTAATAATAGCATAGATCTTGTTAACCCTTTTGATTCATTGCAGCACTGTTTCTCTTTAAAAATTATTGATTCTATAATATTTTTCATAGCCTAATTTAAAGTTGTTTTACTTTAAAATGTTAGGGTTTTACAATTAAATGGTCGAAATAATTAACAAAAAATAGTTTTTTATAATTTTGACAATTAATAAATGATTTTTAAATATTTTTATATAATATTTGAACTGCAAGAAACAAGACTTGAACTTGTATTTTTAGGTCATGAGCCTAACCGGTTAACCATTACCGCATTCTTACAAATTATAATAAGATTATAATATAAAACATTTTATAAACAATAGTGGATTCGAACCACTAACTTTTTCGTTGTAAGCGAAACACTCTACCGTTGAGTTAATTGTCTACTTAAAATGGGTTTTAATAACAATAATTCTTTTATTAATTTTTAATTAATGCTAAAAGGGGAAATTATAATAAAATAACTAGTTTATAAATTAAAAGTATGCTTATATAAAATTGTGGGTTTTAAGTATGCAAATCTAATTTTGTTTGTGGTAAGATATTTTTTAAGATTTTATTGTTTTAAAATAAAAGAATAAATGAGCTAAATATCTCTTATTAGCAATTAATATTTAAGTTTCTTCTTAAGGGTGAAATTATTTCATGTTATATAATTTGTATAATTATTATGTTTAAAAGTGATTGAAATATATATATTATTTTATAAAAAATCATAACATTTATGAATCTAAAATGTAATAACAATTTTTGCAATTTTATCGTTACCCATAAATAAAAATATTATCAATGTAAAATCAGAAAGTTTGAAGTAATTTTTACTATAGAACAAAAATAAAATTTAACTATCAATTAACATATATTTAATGAGTATTTATTTTAAAAACATCAAATTACTTTAATATTAATTTTAATTACTTACATAAAATTAAATAAATTAACTTTCTAATAATGGCTTATTTTTATCCGCAAACACTCTTAATAACAAATTAAAAATTTAGATTATAATATGAAAAGCAATAAACATTTATTATAGTGAATTAATGTTTATTAAATGAAATAAACGACTTTCAATAAAAATTTAATCATTTTTGTAACACAAGAATAACATCATGTTCCTTTATCAAACAAAATAAATAAAAACAGTTTAAAATAAATATTTCTTTCTAGAGGGTCAAATTATTTCAATGCTCTAATTTTCTCTATATTATTAAAAATAATGGTATAAAAGTAATATAAAAAATTTAAAATTGAAACCATTGCGTAGATTATAAGATTTATATAATAAAAGTATTAATTTAATTTATTAATAAATAATTTTAATAAGTTAATATAAAATTTTATCTGCTTTTCGCCATAAATAATCGACCTTAAAATAATGATTTTTCAATAAAATTAATAAAATATTTTTGGTTTTTTTAAAAGCTGCGCTTTTTGTAAATTATCTATTTCAAATATTAATTATTTGGCAACTTACTAGTAATACATATAATGATCTTAAACAAATAGGTATAATTAATATAACATAAATGTATACTAATTATCTATTTTAGAAAAAATATTGTAAATATTTTATAAAGCACTAAATTAAACTTTTTACTTTTTTAAAATCTTTTAAAAAGTATTCAAATAATTTAAATCATTACAAAATTTTAAACTTATTTGTTCATTGTTTTTCATGAAATTTGTACGGTTATTATAAAATTGATTGTTATTTACAATTATTATTACAATTATTATTTTATAGATACATATAATGTGTACTTTCTTCTAAAGGATGAAATTATTTACGTTTTAAAATAAAAACATGTTTTATAAAAATTTTAATGAATTTTATTAACAAGCGTTTAAAATAAGTTGTAGAAAACTCAATAATTTGTATAATATTGTTAAATTTTATATAAGAGTTTTAATAATGTGAAAAGGTAAGGTAGTTACCTTAGAAACACAATATTCCAATAAAACTGACAAAATTAAGCGCTTCTGTTCTTACTAAAAAGTGCGCTTTTTTATAAGTAGTATATTTAAAAAGCATTCGAATATAAAAACTATTGGGAAATTTTAAACTTCTTTGTTTATTATTTACCATAAACACTTCTATGATTATTATAAAAACAAGTAAAAATATTACAGTTAATAAGCTCTATTTACTATTTTTTTAAATATATTCTTCTTTACAATTATTACAACATTAATTTAATAAATTCTAAACTAATTTAAATTCATATATCCTTTTTTAAAGAATGAATTTTTTTTCCTAAACAAATATGTTATATAAAAATTTTAGTAACTTCAATTAATTTTATTAGCGAACGTTTAGGTTTTTTCAATAAAACTTTAATTAACTATAATTATATATTAATTAAAGTTTTTTTTAGGATTTTTGAAGTGTGCTGGCTTTATAAATACAATTGATGTTAGTCTAATATTTTCAGTGAACAATTTTCATTTCAAATTCAACCGTAGAACAATAATTATTTTATCAAAAATAAAATTTTTAAATTATAGGTTATTTTATAATGAAATAATTTCACCCTTAAGAAGAAAACTATAAATTTGATAGACTTAACCTTTAACTAAAATGAAATTTTCGTCAATCAAACTAACAAAAAAATATTTAAAAATCAGGCTAACAAAAATTTATATAAAAGCCCTCTCTGTTAAATAGAATTAATTATTTTATAAATTAGTTTATATTATTAAATTCGCTAACGAAATAACCATGTAATTAAAATTATATAAACTTTTCTGCTAAATAAGTAATTTTGAATACAAAAACAAGCCAATTAAGTAGATATTTTAACTAATTTACGGAAATGCACACTTTTTTAAAAAAAATTAGTTATTTCTGAACGTATTATTTTAGAGCAATTTGATAAAATTAATGAATTTTTGCTATACTCATCTTTACCACTTGTAAAGAAGTCGTCTAACCAATATTTTAACTTAGTAACATTAATTTTTTTAGAATTACTTTTAAATTGTGCGTTATTATATTTAAAAAAGATAGGGCTAGTAGTAGTAGTTAAAAAAAAAGATAGGTTTGACAAAGTTTTAGATGCATAAGATTGGAAATTAGTATAGTTTTTGTAATTTATTATTTGATTCGAGTTAAAGAATAAAATAGAATTATCCTTATTATCAAAAGATAATAAATATTCACGATTGTATTTTAATAGCTTTTTAATAATTTGCCAACCGTTACGTGTTTTTTTTCTAGATAATAATTTCGTAGTTCTTTTAAACATACCTTCAGTATTAATAAAAGTCTCTTCATTTTCATAAAAAGCACTAATTGGTAAGCTATTATAATTAATAAAAAATTCTTTTTTATCTGAAAAAATTTTTTGAAGTAAATGTTTATTATTATGAGTTTTATAATTCTGGTCTAGTACTAATGTATTTTTATTAGTGATGCTATTACATAAATTATAAGTCAATAAGTTTAAAGTAGTTATTTTATTAAAAAATGAAGAACTTTCAGCATTCACATTTATAAAATATAAAGTATTGGCAGTATTAATATCTTTATTTGTTATACCTTTAATTTTCTCTAAGTAATTATTACCAGCTTCAGTTAAAGAAGAACTCAATACATTTAAATTATTCCAAGATTTTTTTTTTTTTCCGGAATATTTTAAACTCTTTAACAATTGTGTTATATAATTACTATCAGAACGTTTAGACAGTTCACTACTATAAACAATTAAAGGATTTGTTGCGCATATGAATTCCTGGCATGTTAAACTGTTTCCTTCAGAAAATGTTTGAAGTATTTTAATGTTAGAACCTAAAAATGTAACTGGAAAAGATATGTCTACTAATGATCCTATGCTTAAACATTTAAAATTACCTTTTAAAAACCTTTGTCTTAAATTTAAGTTTAAATAATACCCTTCGTACCTTGGGTTAATAGATAGTAACAAACAAAAAGTCGACGAATTTAATTTAATTTTATTAGATGCTACATTTAATTGAAAGTCTAATTCTAAATCGTTATTCAAATAATTTTGCTCTACTTTTCTTAATTTTATAAAAGAGTAACTTTTTTGTAAAATTAAAAGTAAATTTAAAACTTCCAAACTTACATTATCAAAAATAATTACAAAATAAGTTTTAATTACGTTTAACTTATTGCAGTGATTAATTATATAGGTTGATTCAAGTATTTTATAGAATAAGCTTGTCCAAAAACTTTTTTTATTTTTATAGTTTAAAGTTGTTGATTTTACTGAATTAAATATTCCGTCGAAAAATTGACGTCCTTTATCTGTTAACCATGTATTAAAATTATTTGAATCGTAATCAGGTTCTATTTGAACAACTTGATCTTTACTAACGTAAACTCTCGTATTAGATCCAAAACTGTCTGTTGGGTCAAAACTTTCGAATTTCTCGATATCCCACCCTCTAAGCTCAAATGGAAAACTTTTAAGTGTTAAAGCTCCCATGATATTATTTTATAATTATTTATAAATACGACTTATAAGTGAAACTTGCTACAGGACATAAATCAATAACGTTTCCTGATAATTCAGATGTTAATACTTTGTCGATATAGGTACCTATTTCACTATCGTTACCTCGTCCAAACATACCTAATTCCTCTACACCTGCAATTTCTTTTGCAAATCTTACGCATCTAGTACAATGTATACATCTAGTCATAACAGTTTTTACAATAGGACCTAAATCTTTGTCATTTACAACACGTTTAAATTTATAAAATCGTCTTTTAGTAAATCCAAAAAATAAAGATTGATCTTGTAGATCACAATCTCCTCCTTGATCACAAATAGGACAATCTAAAGGATGATTTAATAAAAGAAATTCTAAAATATTTTCTCTTGCTTTTTTTACTAGAGGACTGTCATAGTAAACTTTATTGTTTTGCAAAGCAGTTTTTGCATTAGTTGCACAAGAAACAACTGGTTTCATAGCATCTTGTAACTCTACTAAACATACTCGGCAATTTCCTGCAATAGACAAATCATTATGATAGCAGTAGTGTGGAACTGCAATTCCGTTAGATATTAAATAAGCAATTAATGAAACTTTATCGTTAATTTTTGTTGTATTCATGTATATTTTAATAAAAAGAAAGTGTAGCTTAATGTTGGTTAAAGCGTCGACCTGTCACGTCGAAGATTGCGGGTTCAAGCCCCGTCTCTTTCGAATAAAATTTTTATAATTTATTATTTATTTTTTTTTTAATTGGATCCAATTCGATTGAATTTTTAAGCCTATATAAAACTGTTATTATAGCTAACCCAATAGCAGATTCTGCAGCAGCAACTGTTAGTATAAAAAGAACAAAAATTTGTCCTACAATATCATCTAAATAAATTGAAAAAGCTGCAAAATTTAAATTGACAGCTAGTAGTAATAACTCGATTGACATTATTATAACTAAAATATTTTTTCTATTTAGTATAATACCCATTAAGCCTATAAAAAAAATAATACACGTTAGTTTGAATATAAAATTTATACTTATAGATAACATTTAAATTAATTTGGGAACACTGGGATTTGAACCCAGGGCCGGTGGATTAAAAGTCCAATGCTCTACCAACTGAGCTACGTACCCAAATAAAAATTATTAAAGAGCGAATAAAAGTAAAAACGCTAACATTAAAGCAAATAAAGCAATAGCTTCTGTTAGAGCAAATCCTAAAATTGCCATTTTAAATAATTCGTCTTTTAACGAAGGATTTCTAGAAATTCCTAATACTAAAGCACTGAAAATGTTACCAATTCCAACACCAGCACCTGCTAATCCGATTGTGGTTAAACCTGCTCCTATACATTTGGCTGCTTGTAATAGCATAAACATCTGTTAGATGGCTTATGCAATCGAACACACAAAGCAGCCTTAATTTTGTTCTAGAGTGTCAATAAGTAGATTATTTTACTTTATCTTTTAAATTTAATTTAATCATTAACTAAAGATGGTAGTTTTAACAGGTAATTTAGCGCCTCCTGTTTTTAGCGCAGAATAAACAGTTAGAGAATTTACTCCACAGACTTCGAATAAAACTGTGCCCCCCCTTACTCTAGCTCCCCAGTGTGAAAATTGCCCCTTACCTTTTCCCATTCGTACGCCAGTCGACTTTGCAGTGATAGGTAGATCAGGAAAGATACGTATCCAAAGTTTACCTTTTCTTTTTATTTTTCTAGCAATTGCTTGTCTAGCAGCTTCAATTTGTTTTGAACTTAAAATCCCTGATTCCATAGACTTTAACCCAATAGTACCAAATTGTAAAACATTCATTTTAAACTCTAATCTAACTAATTTACCTTTTTTTGTTTTTTTATATTTTATTTTTTTTGGTCCGTTTAACATAATTACTTTTTAAACTTTTTCACATACCCAAACTTTAACACCAATAGTTCCATTAGAAGTAAATGCTGTTTTTTCAGCATAACTAATATTAGAATTAATTGTTAAAAGTGTCATTCGATTACCAACAAATATTTTTTTATGTCTGGCTCTAGAAGCTCCATTTAATCTTCCTTTAATTTTTATTTTTATACCTTTAGTAATATTAGTAAAAGCTTTTGTTAAAAATGTTGTAAGAATAGTTTTTAAAAATCTTAAAAAAAAGTTATGACGTTTTAATTTTTTTAATGACCAAGATATGTAAGTTGCAAGTAATTCTGATGAGTTTGTCTCATTCAAAAGTGCAAAAATTAAATTAACTCCTTCTTTAAAAAAATTGTTTCGCTGATACTTTTTTAACTTTATTAGTTTTTTTTTTAACAATACTTTTTGATTTTTATTAATATTATAAAAAATATTATTATTTAAAGGTTTTAAAATTAAAGTAAAAGTTTCAATATTGTTATAAAAACACTCTAAACTTTTAAATAAAGGTTTCAAAAAACTATTAGAAGATAAATTTTTTAACGTTTTATTTTTACGTAGTGTCAAAAATTTTTTATAATAATTTAAAACTTTAATTCGTCGCATTTTTATAATTTTATGGTTAACAAGATTTGTTTTAGATAATAAAGTTTTATATTTAAAATTTATATAATTTACAATATTTTTAATTTTTTTCGCTAATAGATTATACTTTTTTTTTGTTCTATTAACTATTATATCATTTTGACATTTTTTAAATCGTATATTTTGAAGTTTATTAAGTGTTTTTATTTGGTTTAAAGAATTTTCTGATTGTTGAAACTTTATAATTAAAAGTAAATTGTTATTGGAATAATTAATTTTACAAGAATGTATTATTAAATTATTTTTTTTTAAAAAATTATATATGAGCTTTCTAGTTTCCAAATCTTTGGAAGTAAATAAACTTAAATCATTGTTTTTTTTTTCTATATAATTTGAATCCCACTTACTTGTCTGACTTTTACGAAATATATTTGGATTTGTTTTTTGACCCATTTAAATTATTTAGTTTTTTTTTTTAGTTTTTTTTTTGAAAATATACTTAGCTCGTGTAAATGAAAATTCACCGAATTTGTGACCTATCATATTTTCAGTAACGGATACTTCATTATACGTTTTACCATTATGCACATTATAAGAAAACCCTACAAGTAATGGTGTAATTTCTGAGTTTCTACCCATAGAAATTAATTTATTTTCTTGTCGTTTTTCTTTTAACTCGTTTACATTATTTATATCAATAAAAGGCCCTTTCCATTTTGATCTGCTCATTTTTTAATAATATTTTTGTTTTTTGACCTACTTGTTGATCCTCTTTGATTAAATTTTCCCCAAGGTGTCTTGTTTAAACCAGATTTTTTTCCTTCACCACCACCATGTGGGTGATCGATTGGATTCATTGCAACTCCTCTAACAGTAGGTCTTTTATTTAACCATCTAGATTGCCCTGCTTTATATCGCTTATTTAAAAAATCATATTCATTAGAAACTATACCCACAGTAGCATAACATTTAGGTGACAGCATTCTGTGCTCACCTGAACTTAATTCAATCACTACATAATCTAATGTTTTTTCTTTAATAACTGAAAAAGTTCCAGCTGAACGTGACAATTGAGCGTAAGGATCTAATTTTGAAGATATATTGTGAATAAACGAACCAACTGATATTTTTTCAATAGGTAATGCATTTCCTAATTTAGGCTCTACATTTCTACCTGATTCTACAATATCACCAATTTTTAAATTTTTTGGTGCTGTAATGTAAGTAAACCTATCTCTACCAATATCATAAATAGCTGCTATATTACAATTTCTATTAGGATCGTACTCAATAGAACATATAATAGACTTAGAATTTTCAGATCTTTTAAAATCTATAAGTCTATATTTTCTTTTATGTCCTCCTCCTTTATGAAATGAAGTAATTTTACCTTGATTGTTACGACCTGAAGAATTAGATTTACCTTTAATTTTAAATTTTAATAACGGAGATTTTTTTAATGTGTATTTATATAAAGGTGTATCTTGGTTTTGCAAATATAAATTTGGTTTTTCATACTGTAATATAATGTGATTAAGCTATAAAATTTTTTAAAACAATACATAGTGTCAAACAAAACAAATACCTTAATATTAAATCAATTTTTTAAACATTTATTCTTAAAAAAAAAATATTTACAATCTTTAAAAAAACAATCTATTTTAATTAAAGTGTTAAAAAACACTAATTACAAATTAATAGACCATTCATTAACAAAAGAGAAATATAAAGCATTAGTTAATGATAATATAATTATGTATATTATTAATATAATATTTTCTAGGTCTAATACTTTTTTAACTATAACTAACTCTATTGGACAATTGAAGTTTTACGCTTCTGCAGGTCATCTTAACTTTAAAGGAAAAAGTAAAAAGTCAAGATCAAATGTTTTAAAAAGTATATATCAATTATTATCAACAAAATTAAATTTTTTGAAAGGAAAACCGATAGCGTTACATTTAAAAAACGTAGGGTTTAAAAGATTTAGTATAATTCAAAAATTAAAAACTAAATTTTTTATCAAATCAATAAAAATATTTAATGTTTTTCCTTTTAACGGGTGTCGAAAAAAAAAAGTAAAAAGAAAAAAAATTTAAAAAAAAAATAATGAAGAAATGGCTGAGCGGTTTAAAGCGGCAGATTGTAAATCTGTTGAGTTTTCTCATCGAAGGTTCGAATCCTTCTTTCTTTAATTTTAACAAAAATTTTAAATGTTACAGAATGTAGCGCAGTGGTAGCGTATCTGCTTTGGGAGTAGAAAGTCGTGTGTTCGAATCACACCATTTTGATTATTGTGTCATTAATTATTAAAAATTTCCTTAATTAGCTTTTATTATTTTTAATTTTAAATTAGTTAAACAAAATTGAAATAATAATAACTTGTTATCAATATAATTTAATGAAAAAGTTTGTTTAAATTGAACTTTTGAATAAATTTTATTGTTAATTTTAACTGCTAACAGTGTAAAAAGTAAAATATACAAATTGTTTATACAATTACTCTTCAAGATATCCTTATTATTTGTTAAAGGCCTTATAATAAAAGTTGTACCATTTATCATTGCTACGTTTGTCAAATATATAGAATTGCCCAATATTTTTTTTGAAGTTGAATTAAATATTTTATAGCAAAAAAAATTTAATTTTTGTAATTTTTGTTCAATAACGTTCCATTCGTGCGAATGACGGCCTGTTCCATTAAAAAAAAAAATAAATTTATATTTTTTAAATGATTTTTAGTTTTTTTAATGTTATATTCTTTTGTTGTTAATTTCATATTTAATACTTAATTTTAATTATTTTATTTAGGCTTAGCAGGATTCGAACCTACGTCTAAACCGTTATGAGCGGTACGTTCTACCACTGAACTATAAGCCTTATTTTAAAAAATCAAATTTATGAAAAATTTAAATTTTAAACAAATTTTACTAATTATTATAATATTTTTTTTTCTTTTCGGTGATTTTATAAAAATAAAAAAAAAATTTAATGAACTTTATGTGTATATTACAAAATATTTTAAAAATAAACAAGAAAGATAGGATTTGAACCTATGACTTTTGGTTTTGGAAACCAATGTTCTACCAAACTGAACTACTTTCCTAAATAAATTTATAATAATATGCTAAAATTTTTTATAGAAATTAAAAATCGATTTTTTCTTATTTTTATGACTTTAGTATCCCTTTTTGTAACAATTTATTTTTACAAAGAAGTCTTACTTTTCATAATTATAAAACCCAATAGTTTTTATAATATAATTAAAACAGTACCATACTATATTTTTACTGATATTACTGATATCCTTTTTATTTACATTGAGTTGGAAATTTTCGTCTGTTCACAAGTACTGCTTATTATTTTAATTTACCATAGTTTTATTTTTTTCTCTGATTCATTATTTATTAATGAGTATAGATTTTGTAAATCACTGTTTAAAACCATTATAATTTCATGGATAATAGCATCTTTTTTTTCAGTTAATTATGCCATACCTTTAAGCTGGAATTTTTTTTTCAGCTTTCAAGAATTACTTATAGAAAAAAATTTAATTAATTTTTATTTTGAAGCTAAAATAACAGAATATTTAAAATTTTATACTTCATTGTATTTTATTTTTTGGTTATATTCTCAGATCCTAGCTTTTTTCTTTTTCTTTTTATATAATTCAAAAAAAAAAAACATTAAGAAACTTCGAAAAATTTTTTATTTTTTTTTTTTTTTACTGTCCACTTTAGCGACTCCAGATGTTATAAATCAGCTTTTGTCAAGTATATTTTTTATATTAACGTATGAATTTTTTTTTTTGTTAATATTGTGTAAAACTAATATAATTTTTTTATATAATAAAATTAAGGTAACCAATTAAAACTAATAAGAACACCTACAGTAAATATTAAATACCCTAGTGACAAAGGTAAAAAGCATTTCCAACCCAAATACATTAATTGATCGTAACGATATCTAGGTAAAGTAGCTCTTGTTAAAATGAAAAAAACTACTCCTAAACAAATTTTTATACAAAGCCAAATTGTACTAGGTATTAGATTAAAAACAAAAAGATCAAATGGAGGCAACCAACCTCCTAAAAATAAAATTGAACATATAGTACTCATCAACAACATATTTGCATACTCTCCTAAAAAAAATAAAGCAAATGTCATTGCAGAATATTCAACGTTGTAACCTGAAACAAGTTCTGCTTCAGCTTCAGGTAAATCAAATGGATGACGGTTGGTTTCAGCTAGCATCGATATACAGAAAATAATAAAAACAGGAAACAATGGTAAAATATACCAAACTTTTTGTTGTGACAGTACTATATTACTTAAGTTAAACGAACCTGTACATACAACAACATTTAGTATAGTAAAACCGATAGATATTTCATAAGAAATCATTTGAGCAGCAGATCTTAATGCTCCTAAATAGGCATATTTTGAATTACTTGACCAACCAGCAAAAAGTATTCCATAAACATTTAAAGATGATATAGCGAGTAAATACATAATTCCTAAATTAATGTCACTGATGACAATACCTTTAGATAAAGGAATCACTGCCCAGCCAATTAAACTTAAAATAAAAGTTAAAGCAGGAGCCAATAAAAAAACACCTGTATTAGCATTTGTTGGTAATGTTGTTTCTTTAACAAATAGTTTTAGTCCATCTGCTAAAGGTTGTAATAGTCCTATAAAACCAATTACATTAGGACCTCTTCGACGTTGAATAGAACCCATAATTTTCCGTTCGGCAATAGTGAAATAAGCAACAGAAATCAGTAACGGAACGATAATACTAAGTACTTTTAATATAATTATAATCATTGACATCATTTTATTAAGCTAAAATCGGACTTGAACCGATATTATAAGATTTGCAATCTAGTACATTACCATTATGTTATTTAGCCATCAATTTAGGATAAGAAGGGATTTGAACCCTTGGTACCTTTTAAAATACAATAGCTTTCAAAGCTACCGCCTTAGACCAACTCGACCACTTATCCTACTAGTATCTAAATATTAAAAAGCAAATAAAGGGATTTGAACCCTTGACTTTAATCTTGGCAAGATTACACTCTACCTCTGAGTTATATATGCTCAAATGTATTTTTTCTTTTAATTATTTCCGTTTATTAAGAACTAAAATTTTTAAAGAATTTAGTAAAAACATTAGCTCAAGATTTGAATTAGAATTAGTGATAATGGTAATATTTAGTTTGTGTAAAATGTTAAACAGATAGTAACGTTGTTCTAAATCTGAAAAATTAAAAATATCAAGCAAATTAAATGAAAAAGAATTAGTTTTATTTTTATTTAAAAACCCGTTAAAATTTTTTATATTTGGGATAATTTCAGTTACTATCTTTTGTAAGAAAATAAAAGATTTAATCTTGGCTAATGTTACTTTACAACCAGTAGGATTACCTTTTCTAATTTTAAGGAGTATGTTAGAATACTTCGTTCTATTTAATTCTCCTTCTTGACCAGTAATTAATTCTAACGCAAGCAAACTTGAAGCAAGTTCTTTTATGTTGGCACTTTTACAACCAAAATTTAATACAATTTTTTTTACTATTGGTATATTACGAGAATTGTAAGAAATAAATTTGTTTATATATTCATATTTTAAAGTGGTGTTGTAATAAAACTGTAAATAATTCATTTTTTTAAATAAAATTGTTTTTACAAAGTTTAAATAATAGCTGAAGAGATACTTAATACTTTCTGAAGCGTTTTTTTTTTTAATATCCTAGGAACAGGTCCTATAATTCTAGTACCTAAAGGATTTCCTTGCTTGTTAATTAAAACTACTGAATTTTCAAAAAAGGAGCTTATAAACCCACTTTTTTTTGTAAAAGAATTTTTTGTTCTAATAATTAACGCCCTATAAACTTCTTTTTTCTTTACTTTTGAATTGTATTTCATTTTATTTCGAAGATTTTGTACAGAAACAACAATTAAATCTCCAATTTTAGCTATTTTTTTTTTAAATCCCCCCAATACTTTTATACATCTTACAGTTTTTGCTCCTGAATTATCTGAAACTTTTAGTTTTGATTTTTGTTGTATCATGTAATTACGCGTTTATAGCTCAATTGGATTAGAGCGTTGGATTTCGGTCCCAAAGGTTATAGGTTCAAGTCCTATTAAATGTATTTATGAAACCCATCTAAAAAACCTAAAATATTTTTTTTGGTTTAAAACTTGTTTTTGAATTAAATCTTTTAATTCGATAGAATTACTTTTACTTTGACTACTTAAAAGAATTTCAGATGTAAACGATGAAAAAAATGACGGGGATTTTTTTAAAGTTTTTAAAATTAATTTAAGTGCTAGCGAAGATCTTAACTGTTGATTTGTTATAAAAACAGGAATTTCTTTAACCTTACGCTTTTTTTTTTTCATTTTTTTATTTTTAATCGTATGAATTTTAAAAACAGGAGTAGTGTTAATTATAGCTAATTTAAAAATTTCTTTTGTTCGCTTATTGCAATCTTGTTGTAAATTTTTAAAGCTATTAAGTAATAGTTTTTCACCTGTACTTTTGTTTCCATTTTGCATAATATGGTTTAATAATTTACCTTGCAATTCTATTTTTCTCATAAATATCTTCTTAAATTTTTAGTACCGTATTTTGACCGTGATGATTTTCTATTTTTGATACCTAATAAATCTAATTTACCTCTTATTAAATGATATTTTACACCGGGTAAGTCTTTAACTCGCCCACCCCTCATTAAAACAGTAGAATATTGCTGTAAATTGTGGCCTTCACCAGGTATATAAGCATAAACTTTTTTGCTATTACTCAGCCTTAATTTTGCTAATTTTCTTAATGCTGAATTCGGCTTCTTTGGAGCTCGAATGACCAGTTTTATGCAAATACCTTTTTTTTGTGGACATTTTTCTAAAGCTGGTGTTTTGATTAATTTTGTTTTATTTACTCGTTTTTTTCTACATAATTGATTGTAAGTAGGCATTTAAAATTTAATTTACCAAAAAGGGGACTTGAACCCCTACTCTTTGAACTAGAACCTAAACCTAGCATGTCTACCAATTCCATCATTTTGGCAAAATTTATTATATATTACTCATTATCGGACTTGAACCGATACTCTTTTATAGAATCAGATTTTAAGTCTGACGTGTCTACCATTCCACCAAGCGAGCAAAACGAAAAAATGGCTCAATTCGATTCGTTAATAATATTTCCTTTAATATGGTCTTTACTGATAGCACTTTTTATTCACTATAATATATTATTTGAATCAATTATTCCTAATTTTTTCGGTGTAAAAAAATTTAGAGAAAAAAAATTAGATTTTTCTGGTATTTCTCTAGATTCAAACACATTAGATACCAAAAACGCCTATAATTTATCTTTATAAATTATTTTTGTATAAAAATTAACTAATAGTGTTATACAATGTAAAAAATAAATAGTTTTAAAAAATTGTTGAAAGGGAGTATAACTTAATGGTATAGTGTATGCTTTGCAAGCATAAAGTTATCGGTTCAAGTCCGATTATTTCCATAAATATTATCAACTCTCCAGGCTGGGTTTGAACCAACGTCCAAATGGTTAACAGCCATTTGCTCTACCTCTGAGCTACTGAAGACGTTTAAAATTATTTGATATTATAAAAATCAATTAATAATTTTTCTAAATTAAAATTATAATTAAATGAACTCGCTAAATTAGAATTTTCTATTTTTAATACTATTATTTGGAGTGTCCTATAATTAATAACTAAATGCTTAGGTGGTATTGGCCAGATCATAGAGTTTGCTATACTTCGTTCAATAAACGGTATGGCATCACTGACAAAAGTTATTAAATCTCCAGGCTGCAAAATTATAGATTGACTTTGAGCTACTTTATTGTTGACTAATACTTTCCTATGAGCAATAAGTTGTCTTGAAGCCCGTACACTTTCACAAAATTTAGCTCTTAATAGAATATTGTCTAACCTAGTTTCCAGTAACTTTATAAAAATTAAATATAAATTACATTTCGTGGTCATATTACTAAAAGATTGTTTAATAAAATTTTTAACTTTCTTTTCACCCAAATTCCCGTAAAATAACTTAAATTTTTTATAGGCCATCATAATTGTCCTATAATAACCTTTTTTATAAGATGACCATTTATTAGGGTAACGAGAAACAATATATCCTGTTTGGTTTAAAGGTTTAAATTTTTTATAACGTTTATCTTTGTGTTTTATTAAACTGACTAACTTGGACCATTTTTGTTTTTTAAATTGTAAAATTTTATCACGATTTTGTATATTTTCGTTTAATGATATAAACTGCTTATATAAAGGTCTAAAACGGCTTTTTCTTAAATGTAACATTTTTCGAGTGAGAGAACTGTCTTTGTTTGTTAAAACGCTTTGAAAATTTTATTTTTGATACCGTTGTTAGTAAATGTTCTCTAATAAAAAAGTTTTTTTTTATATTATTAGCTCTTTTTAAAGTTGCAAGTACCAATGAATAAAAAAAATTATTTTTTAATTTTTGTTTTGAAAAAATAAAATTACCAGGCACTTTAAAGCTTGCTTTAGACATAAAAGGATTTAAACTACTATTTAAAACTATTGTAGGTACTCTAGATATGTAACTTTCCTCAACAACTAATGAATCTACAGTGCTATCCATAATAACAATTAAATCACTTTTTTGTTCTAGTAGTACAATTTGTTTTGATAATTTATTTAGTTTTATATTTTTTTTTAGTAGTGTCGAAATAAAAGATTTTTGATTTGTTAAAGTCCCAGCTATCCAAGATGATTTTGGTAAAAATATATGTTTTGATTCACGCAATATGAACGACATACTTTCATTAATATGTAACGGATTACCAACAAACATAATTTTTTTGTTATTTACATGATAAAGATAAATAATATAAATGGCTTTTTTTAATCTACTTTCAATATCTTCTAAAGCTATATTTTGATTTTTATGAGTTGTGTTATAAACTTTACTTTTAATAAAATTAAGTTTAAATAACTTAATTTGTTTACCATAATTTTTTATTATTTTCATATAATTTAAACCTTTTTACCTTCTTTTAATATAATTTTTTCTGAATCATATAAAATACCTTTACCTTTGTAAGGTTCAGGCTTTTTGCAAGCTCTAATATTAGCTGATGTTTGCAGCACGTGCTGTAATGAATTTCCGTAAATAAATAATTTTGTGAATTTCAAGCATGTGAAATTTAAATGTCTTGTTATTTTAAAATATACGGGATGACTAAAACCTAATTTAAACATTATTAAACTATTACTAAAATTGTCAACTGTAAATGCTCTGTACCCTACTCCTACAAATTTTAGTTTCTTATATATAACGTAAGATGTTTCTATAAGTATATGTTTAATAAGCGCAACGGTTGTTCCTTGAATCATTTGTTGTTGCTTTTTCAAAGAATTTGAAATTGAATTGAACGGCTCTTTAGTAACTTGAATAATATTAAAATCTTTTTTAAACTTAATTTTTAACTGTATATTTAATATTTTTGTTTGTAAAGGCCCTATAAACAAAAGAGTTTTTTTATTTTTATCATAAACAACAGTGACGTTTTTAGGAATTTTAACAGCATACTTTTTTAACATTAATTTATAATAATAAAAGGCTCACCACCTATTTTTAATCTTTTACAATCAATTATAGATTTTAATCCATGATTTGTAGAAAAAATTATAAAGACTTTACTCGAATCTATTTTCCAAATTTGATTAATCGACCAATATATTCTTTTACTAGGTTTTGATAATGTTTTTATATTATTAATAACAGGCTTACCATTTTTATATTTTAAAAAAATTTTTATTTGGTTGGTATTAATACTATCTATTGAATAACCTAAAATAAAACCTTCATCCCACATAACCTTTAAAAATGCTTCACATATGTTTTTTCTTTTTTGATAAATAAAACTTCTCTTCGCAAGTTGACCATTTTTTATATTTGCGAACATATTCCATAAATAATTTTTCATAAAATTATATTTAAGGGCAGATTTGAACTGCCGACACAAGGATTTTCAATCCTTTGCTCTAACCAACTGAGCTACTCAAACGACTATATTTTTCCGTTAAATTCGATTAATTTAAAAAGGGTTTGTGTTTTTTTATAATCTTTACAATCTAATTTTTTTAACAAAACTAATTGTTTAAATTTTAAAAATGTAGCGCTATTATTAATTCTAAAAACATCTAATCGCTCATTTAAAACTTTTTTAAATTTGATTATTGACGTTTTATTATTACAGATATACTTAACTTTTAAACGCACGTCGGGAAATAAAGTGTTATTCGTTTTTTTTATTAGTATTATAAATGAGTTGTAATCTATAGAACTAATATCTATCTGTACAAGGTAAGTCTTAATTTCAAATTGCTCTTGAGCACTTTTATTTACATGAGGAGATTTTAAAAGTGTTATTTTTTTTTTTTTTTTTTTTATAGCAAAACTTTTATTTACAAAACTGTTAACGGTAAATAAATGTTTTTGGATAAATGTTAAAAACTTTTTAAGTGAGTGTAAATTTTTTGTTGAAATAAATAGACAAAAAGTTTTCATATTCTGCAAATAATTTTTTTATTTTAGCTACCGTCTTGAATATAAATACAAGTTAAAACAATAAACACGTAAGTTTGAATTAAAGCCACCCCTAATTCTAGACCAAACAATGCTACTAAAATAACCATTGGTAAAATTAATCCAAACGAAGTAAAATTTTCTAATAATAACATACTCCAAGAAAAACCTACAATTACTTTTAGTAAGCTATGACCAGCCATTAAATTAATAAAAAGTCGAACACCTAAACTAATTGGTTTAGCTATATAAGAAATAAATTCAATAGGTACTAAAACTAATGCTAAAAAAAAAGTAGTGTTAGCAGGCAAAAATAATGAAAAAGTTTTCATTTTATATTTACTAAATGTGATAATATTAAGACCTATAAATACTGAAAATGATAAAACAAAAGTAACAATTAAATGACTTGTAGCAGTAAAACTATACGGTATTAAACCAATTAAATTACTAAATAATATAAAATTAAATAAAACAGATATAACAGGAAAATATTTATCATTATCAGAAGCAATAATATCTGTAATTAACTGTGAAGTGATCTCCGAAATAAATTCTATACTTTTTTGCCAAGCATTAGGTAAAAAATAGAAAGAACTTTCCTGCAAATAGTTATTTTTAGAACTATTAAAGTATATGAAACTTACAAAGCTTAATAATGCTAGTAAATTAATAACTAAAAAATTAGTTATTGAAAAGTCAAAAGAATAAAAATTAAGAGTTAAAATAGACAAAATTTGAAACTGCTCTAAAGGCGCGTTTAACATAAAATTTACAAAAACAATTAATTTTTGAAAATTTAAATATAATTAATTATGTTCTTTTTTTCGTGCTGAATTTAAAGCATCAACTATAACAAGATAAAAAACTATAACAGATAAACCAGAGGCGTAAGATCCCCAGGTTGATATTTTATTAAAAATATAAAAAGCGTCTGGGTAATCTGGAATTCGTCTTGGCATTCCTGCAACACCTAAAAAATGCATAGGGAAAAAAGTTAAATTAACACCAATAAAAAACAACCAGAAATGTAATTGACTTAAAAATTCAGAATAATAAAGACCAGTTATTTTGTTAAACCAGTAATATACTCCTGCAAAAATAGAAAAAACAGCACCCATAGATAATACATAATGAAAATGCGCTGTAACATAATAAGTATCATGAAGTCCAATATCAATTCCAGAATTAGCTAGCACCACTCCAGTAACACCACCAACAGTAAATAAAAATATAAACCCAAGAGCAAATAAAATTGGGGCTTTTAAATCGATTGAACTACCCCATAATGTCGCAAGCCAACTAAAAATTTTTATTCCTGTAGGAATAGCAATAATCATTGTTGCTGCTGTAAAATACGCTCTAGTATCAATATCTAAACCAACAGTATACATGTGATGAGCCCATACAATAAATCCTAATACACCAATAGAAAACATTGCATAAACCATACCTAAATACCCAAAAATTGGTTTTTTAGCAGCACTTACAATAACGTGGCTAATTATACCAAAACCTGGTAAAATTAGAATATAAACTTCAGGGTGACCAAAAAACCAAAATAAATGTTGATATAAAACAGGATCACCACCACCAGCAGGATCAAAGAATGTTGTATTAAAATTTCTATCAGTCAACAACATAGTAATAGCACCCGCTAATACAGGTAAAGATAATAATAATAAAAAAGCTGTTATATAAATAGCCCATGCAAATAAAGGCAGTCTATGAAATGGTAAACTTTTTGATCGCATATTAGTTATAGTACAAATGAAATTAATTGCACCTAAAAGCGAAGCTGCACCTGAAAGATGAAGACTAAATATTGCTAAATCAACAGCACCTCCAGAATGCGCGGTAATACCTGATAATGGAGGATAAACAGTCCAACCAGTTCCAACACCTGACTCACATAATACTGAACCTATAAGTAGTAATAATGAAGGAGGTAATAACCAAAAACTAATATTATTCATCCTTGGAAATGCCATATCAGGTGCACCTATCATCAATGGCACAAACCAATTTCCAAAACCTCCGATTAATGCTGGCATAACTAGAAAAAAAATCATAATAAAAGCGTGACCAGTTACGATAACATTGTATAAATGATAGTTATAATCTAAAAATGCAGAATTTGGACTAGCTAAATTTGCTCTTATGTATAAAGATAAAACTGTACCAGCAACACCTGCAATACTAGCAAAAATTAAATATAGAGTACCTATATCTTTATGGTTAGTTGAAAAAAGCCATCTGATGGCAAAATTATAAAGTGCGTGATTTTTTACTGTAGTTGTACCCATATTTTGGAATAAAAGGATTCGAACCTTTGCATAATCGTACCAAAAACGAGTGCCTTTCCGCTTGGCGATATTCCAATTTTAATATTTAATGCTAATAAATAAATTACCAACTTGATTTAGTCATACCTGGTATTAATCCTGCTCTTATAACTTTTAAAAAAATATGTCTAGAAAAACCTGTTAACTTACTAAATCTTTTTTTATTAATACTATATAAGCAGCGATTAACAGTAGATACTTTAGACGACTGTTTTGTCAATAAATTTATTTTTTTCAAAGCATTCCATCTGATTAAAGTCATATAATTTAAATTTTTAGAAATAGATTTCAATATAAAATGTTTGTTTTCGATAATCGTAAAATTACCCCTTAGTTTTTTGTCTTTTTCAAGTAATTTTTCATAATTATCATTTAGTATGATTTTCCCAAGGACTAAGGTACTCAAAAACTCTATACTCTTGAGCAAGCTCTAAATTTTCATAAGCTACTCGATTTTTAGGAAAATTAAATCGAGCTTCTAAAAACCCGGTTAACGGGAAATCTTTTCTTAAAGGATGACCTTGAAAACCATAATCTGTAAGAAGTCGTGTTAAATTGTATTGATTACTGAAAAAAACCCCAAACATATCCCATATTTCTGCTTCCCACCAAGTTGAAGCACAAAAAACATTTTCAACAGTTTCAATAGGTGTTAACTCATCAACTAAAACTTTAAATCTTAATCTAGAATTATATTTTAAACTTAACAACTCATAAACAACCTGAAATCTATATAAATTTTCTGGATAATCTACACCAGATATGCATGTTAGCACTTTAAATTGATATAAAAAATGATGCTTAAAAATTCTTAATATTTCATTTATTAAGTTTGTCGGGACTAAAAAACTACTTTCTTTATTATAAAGTTCAAATCGAATAATCGGTATGATACGAAAAATACTTTCACACGTAAGTATCACGAAAATTATTTTGAATTAGATAAATATTTATTTTTATAATTAAACAGTGAATGTTCAACTTTAGAGTTAAAATCATTACCTTTTAAATTGTACAAAGAATTTGTATAATCTTTTTCTAAAAAAGTCGCCAAACTTATATTGTTAGCAGCAAGACTGCTAATAAATACAGTACTCCCGTTTGATAAAACTAAAATTTGTTTTACAACTTGCATTTTATTATCTGTCTATTTCACCAAAAACTATATCTTGAGTTCCAATTATTGTAACAACATCAGCAAGCAAATGACCTTTAGACATAAAATTTAAGCTTTGTAAATGAGCAAAACCAGGTGCTTTTATTTTACATCTATAAGGTTTGTTTGTATTATCCGAAATTAAGTATACACCAAACTCACCTTTTGGAGCTTCTGTTGCTAAATAAGTTTCGTTCGATGGTATACTAATACCACTAGTATAAATTTTAAAATGGTGAATAATCGCTTCCATTGATTGTTTTAGTTCAGCTCTAGTAGGAGGACAAATTTTATTATCATTTGTTTTAACTAAACCAACCGGTATAGCATCAATACACTGTGATATAATTCTAATTGATTCCTTCATTTCGTTTATTCTTATTAAATAACGATCGAAACAATCACCTGTAATACCAACTGGAACATTAAAATCTAACGACTCATAAATTTCATAAGGTTGACTTTTTCGTAAATCCCAATTTATACCTGAACCACGAAGCATAACACCGCTAAAACCCCAATCCATAGCGTCTTTTGCACTAACAACACCTATATCTACAAGTCGTTGTTTCCAAATACGATTGTCATTAAGCATTTCTTCGATTTCGATAAGTTTAACATTAAACTGTTCAATGAAAATAAAAATATCTGATAACAAACCCATAGGTATATCAGATTGCACGCCACCAGGTCTAAAATATGCAGCATGCATCCGAGCACCAGAAACTCTTTCATAAAATTCCATTAGTTTTTCTCGCTCTTCAAAAGCCCATAACATTGGAGTCATAGCACCAACATCCATAGCATGGCATCCTACAGCTAACAAATGATTTAAAATTCGAGTAATTTCTGCAAAAATAACTCTTATATACTTAGCTCTTTCAGGAATTTTACAATTAGTTAAATTTTCAATAGCTAAACAATAGGTGTGTTCTTGTGAAAGCATTGATACGTAATCTAGTCGATCAAAATAGGGTAAAGCCTGAAGGTAATTTTTATACTCAATTAATTTTTCAGTTCCTCTATGAAGTAAACCTATATGCGGAGTAGCTTTAATAATTGTTTCACCTTGTAATTCTAATATTAATCTAAGAACACCATGAGCCGCAGGATGTTGCGGTCCAAAATTTAAAGTAAAGTTTTTTACTTTTTTTACTAAATTTTTTTTTTTTAAAGTCATTTTATTTTGATAAGCTTAAGTAGATTTGAACTACTGACCTTGCGCTTATCAGGCACACGCTCTAACCAACTGAGCTACAAGCTTAGTACAACAAACCTTTTTAATTAAATTCTAAATTAGTCATTATAATATAATGATACTGAACTGAAGGTACCGCTAACACAACTATAGGCATAAAACCATGGTTGACACCGCAGATTTCACTACACTGACCAAAAAAAACACCAAACCGTTTTATAAATAAATTAGCTTGATTTAAACGACCAGGACAAGCATCTACTTTTACACCAAACGACGGTACAGTCCAACTATGTAATACATCCACCGCTGTAATTAATAACCGTAAATGAGTATTAGTAGGTAAAATAACTCTTTTATTTGTTTCTAATACTCTAAATAAACCAACAGAACTTTTTTGTAAAGTTTCATCGGTAAGCATGTAACTAGAATACTTTAAATTATGAGAATTAGAACAAGAGTTAAAATCAGAAATTTCATAGCTCCAGTACCACTGGTGACCTAATATTTTTAGTGTTAATTCTGGAAAAGAAATTTCATCTAAACTATATAATAAAGAAAAAGAAGGAGACGCTAAACTTAATAAGATTAAAGCTGGTATAGATGTCCAAATAATTTCAATATGATTTGAATGAGTGAAATCAGCTACATTACTATTATTCGATTCTGCGAAATTTCTTAATATAATGAAAAGTAACCATCCTACAAGTATTACGATACTAATAATAACAAAAAGTAAATGTAAATTAAATAAAAATATTCCTTCCATTGAAGTAGTAGCAGGATCTTGAAATCCTAATTGATACATTGCAGCACTGTCTCCTAACCATTTATATAAATTAATAGTTGATAAATTAATACCCATTCTTTAAAATATAACAGTAAAAAATACCTTTTTTACGTTATAATAGTATCAATTCCAATCTAAAGCTTTTACATACCAAACATAAAAAAAACCAACACCTAACTCTATAAGAAAATCAATCATAGACCAGTAACTTAACATATCTAACTTAGAAATAGATATACACCAAGGTAACAGAAACATTATTTCTATATCGAATATAATAAAAAGTATTGCTATTACACAAAACTTAACGTCAAAAGTATGTCTAGCGTTTTCATAGGGCTCAAATCCACACTCGTAAGCAGATAACTTTTCAGCGTCTGGGTTTTGTTTCGCTAAAAAATAAGACGCCCCTATAATTAATATAGTTAGCACAATTGCAAATAGTAAATATACAAAAATATTTAAGTAATTTTTTTTAATTAAAGAGTTTTCAACAAGCATCATCATATATATTGAATTATTCATACACTATTTTATAATAAAATTTTCTTTTTGATAGTTACTTGTTACTCCACCAATAAATACTAATAAATAAAAATAACCAAACCACGTCTACAAAATGCCAATACCAAATAGCTGCTTCAAAACCAAAATGATGTTTATTTGTAAAATGATTTAAAACGATTCTTATAAAAGAAACGAACAATGCAACAGTTCCTACAAAAACATGGAAACCATGAAAACCAGTTGCCATATAGAAGCAAGAACCATAAACACCATCACTTATACTAAATGGTGCATTTATATACTCAAATCCTTGAACTAAAGTAAAAACAATAGCTAAAAAAAGAGTAAGAAGTAAAGCAATTAACGTATGCTTCTTTGCTCTAACTAAAAGAGCATGATGGGCCCATGTAACTGTTGCGCCAGAAGTCAATAATAAAAAAGTATTTGTTAAAGGTATAGTAAAGGTGTTAATAGTCGTAATCGCTTTAGGTGGCCATACCCCTCCTAAACTAAAAGTAGGTGCTATACTTGAATGAAAAAAAGCCCAAAAAAAAGCAAAAAAAAACATTACTTCCGAAACAATAAATAAAACCATACCCAATCTTAATCCTTTTTGAACAACTGCAGTATGTTTATCTTCAAAAGTTGCTTCACGAACAACATCTCTCCACCATGTGTACATTGTAAAGAGTACTAATAAAAACCCTGTCACAAGTAATTGCCAACCTCCTAAAAATTTATGCATGTATAAAACTAAACCACTTGTAAGCATAAATGCTCCTAGAGAGGCTACAATAGGCCATGGACTAGGGTCAACCAAATGATATGAATGTGTTGTTTTTAAATACTTAAATTGTTCTTTAAAAAATAAAGTTTCTTTTACCTTACTTTTTTTATTGGAGAAATTCAAATCAACAAAATTGCTTTTTATAAATTTTAACATGTATGTGTAAATAAATATTAACGAACTCTTTTAGAGGTTTTTGCATTTGTATGAGTTCTCTGACCTCGAACAGGCAAACCTTGAAGCCTACGTAAACCTCTATACGACTTTATGTTTACAAAATTTTTTAATTTTAAAGAATTAATTTTCGTCAACTCGCTGCCTATTTTTAAATTTAAAATATCTATAAGTTTCACTATTTTACTAATTTGGTCTTTGGATAAGGTTTTTATTTTAATATTGTTAGAAAAACCTAATTTTTTACAAATTAAATCGGAATGGTGACTACCAATACCATAAATTTTTTTTAATGCAAAATTAATATATTCATTTTCTTCTAATTCTTTTTCTAATATATAAATCATTCTTTATTATTTCAAGTATTTT